TGATAAATAAATCAAAAACGTTCAATTTCACTTATTCTTTCAATTGGTATTTTGGCTTATCTCCTATTTTGAAAAAAAAAAGGAAACTTAGGTAAGTGCTTTTTTATAAACAAAACATATGTATAAAAAGAACATATTTCATTTAGCTCCTTTATGCCTACTATAACTAGTTATTTCGGTTTTCTACTAGCGTCTTTAACGATAACCTCGGCTCTATTTATTGGTCTGAGCAAAATACGACTTATCTGAAATGAGTATTTGAAATGCGCAATTCATAAAAAGAAATCTTTCGATAGGATTCTGTGTAAATTGCCAATTCTTTGTCATTGAGATTCGTGGTAATTCGAATTAATATTTAGATATAGATATTACCTCCTTTTTCTCCTTTCAAACAAATTGAAATGATTGAAGTTTTTCTATTTGGAATCGTGTTAGGTCTAATTCCTGTTACTTTGGCTGGATTATTCGTAACTGCCTATTTACAATATAGGCGGGGTGATCAGTCGGACCTTTGATTAATTATTATCTCTTTTTTTGATTGACCTCCTACTTTCTTTAATAGAAGGGAGGTCAAATTAGGATTCCGGTTCAAGTTAGTGAAGCTCTTTCAGTCTAATTAGATCTAAGAATAATTAAGGACGAACTCACGCTCTGTAGGATTTGAACCTACGACATCGGGTTTTGGAGACCCGCGTTCTACCGAACTGAACTAAGAGCGCTTTCTTATCAGAAAAGCGAAGACTGTAAAGACACTTTTTTTAACCCCAATACATCTTTGAATGAATTAGATATGTTCAATTTGAATAGATCTGAATTACTCCCTCGTTACTGCTCAACGGAGAAGTAATAGGTAGGGATGACAGGATTTGAACCCGTGACATTTTGTACCCAAAACAAACGCGCTACCAAGCTGCGCTACATCCCTTCAATTGGTCTACAGTGTCATTGTAGAGAATTCCTGTCTTGTTTTCCACATCGTTATTTCCGCCATTTATATATATATATAATTTAGATGGACATTTCGTCTTTTTGGTCCCATTTACCATATAATAATAGTAAAAGACTTATATTTATACATATGAAATACAGAACGGAACCTGGTGTAAAACTAAATGAGTGGTTTTCGGGAATGCTCGGGAAGAAGGGTATGTTTTTTTATGTTTTAAGAAAAAAAATCTTATTCACCGGATAGTTGTACATTTCAATTTGAATTGGGGATCCCGTGTACAATTAGAAGCGGTCCTTAACTGCATATGCATCTGATCATATATGTATTACCATTTTATATTACAATAAAAAAATATATTACAATAAAAAAAGGAAAGAGGTTTTTCATTCAATGCGAGATCTAAAAACATATCTCTCCGTGGCGCCGGTATTAAGTACTCTATGGTTCGGGTCTTTAGCAGGTCTATTGATAGAGATTAATCGTTTTTTCCCAGATGCGTTGACATTCCCCTTTTTTTGATTCTAGTTATTGACACGGTAACAAATAACGAAGATTCGAGATAAAATTAAATATTTGTGACTAATCCTTCGCCCCCCCTTTTTCTTTTTTCCCTTTTTCTTTTTAGAATAAGGGAGGAAAGAGAAAAAGGGAAAAAAGAAAAAGTGGATTCAACAGCTGCGAGACTTGGGTTCAAATTTGAATTAAATAGTGATGGAGGTAGAATAAACAATGTGGGGTCTAGGTCTAGGGCAAGACTCTTATACAAGATACTTAAATGTAAATGAAATACTGTGATTTGAAATAAAGTTTAGAAATCATTAGATTATATAATAGAATAATATATTATTTACTATATTTATTGCATTGCATCAAAATTTTTCATAATTGGATTTCAAGTTAGTAACTTCTATTTTTCCTTCCTTTCTTCTTCTTCGTTTCGGATCGAAAATAGAAGAGTTGAGTAAATCAAAAATCCAAAGGGGGTTCATGGCCAAGGGGAAAGATGTCCGAATAACGGTTATTTTGGAATGTACTAGTTGTGTTCGAAACGGTGTTAATAAGGTATCAACGGGTATTTCCAGATATATTACTCAAAAGAACCGGCACAACACGCCTAATCGATTGGAATTGAGAAAATTCTGTCCATATTGTTACAAACATACGATTCATGGGGAGATAAAGAAATAGATCGAATCGGGCACCTGTATGTAACCCTTCCTTGGAAGGGGAAAAAATGACATTATATATATAACATAGTTAAATAGAAACGTTAAATATAAACAAACCAAATCCTATTTATTCTAATTCATTTTAGATCCGACCGAAATAGGATTTTCGGGATAAGGGATAAACTAAACAAACCATGGATAAATCCAAGCGACCTTTTCTTAAATCCAAGCGATCTTTTCGTAGGCGTTTGCCCCCGATCCAATCGGGGGATCGAATTGATTATAGAAACATGAGTTTAATTAGTCGCTTTATTAGTGAACAAGGAAAAATATTATCTAGACGGGTGAATAGATTGACCTTGAAACAACAACGATTAATTACTATTGCTATAAAACAAGCTCGTATTTTATCTTTGTTACCTTTTCTTAATAATGAGAAACAATTTGAAAGAACCGAGTCGACCTCCAGAACGGCAGGTCTTCGAGCCAGAAATAAATAGGCTTACTCTTTCGTCACTTGAATCAAAATTACAATCCGAACTCAAACGCGGATTGATGTTTTGTTCGAAAAATAATCAAATCTAGATTTGATTATCGTGTCGTAAGAAAAAAAAAGAATTGGGTAAGAATTAATCTTTTTTTATTGAGTGTGTTCATTCATTTTTACTACTTTATTTATCATATCATTTTGACTCTACCCTCCCGGAGTTCATTCTCCGGGGAACTCCGTTTAAATTATTCCGGTGGATTCTTTCCAATCTACTTCTTTTATGATCTCATTGGAAATCATATAAAGACAATTTTTATTTGAGATAGCTAGTTGTGCAAGTATTTTACGATTAAGAAGGACCTGTTTCTTATACAAATCGTGTATAAATCTACTATAACTATAGGATACCCCCATTTCACGAATTACTGCGTTTATTCGAGTGATCCACAAACGGCGAAAATTTATCTTTTGCCTACCCCTATCCCGATGAGACGAAACCAAAGCTTTTATTTTCTGTTGAGTAATTGTTCGAGTAAGTCTTGAATGAGCCCCTCGAAAGCTTGATGCAAATAAACGAATTTTTGTTCTACGTCTCCGAGCTATATATCCCCGTCTAATTCTGGTCATTGAATAAATGAAACTTTGACGAATAACTAATAGATTTCCTTTCTTTCAGTTATTCTTTTTCCCTTTCCTAGTCTATTAATAACAAAGCTTTTTTCCAATGTATAAATTAATAATTCCAATGGCTTTGGCTACTATAACCTTCCCGACCACTATTTTTCTTTTTTCTAGACATTTCACTTCGAAATAATAAAATTTCTTCTACTAGGTAGCAAAATAGAGTAAATAAAAAAATAGAAATGGATAAAGAAATAGCGGCTTCCTTCGTTTATATGGTTACTTCTTAAACGGTGAGGTTTTCTCTATACACCGGAGCCTTTACTTCATTTAATCTTCATTTAATCAATGTTATTGGTAACTTGTATAGTTCACATTCTTTGGCTCTACCCATGAATTATCCAGTAGTAGGTCTTTCACGATGAGATCTACCTACACAGTAACGGTATTTAATTATGAAAGTTGGCTGGGTAGCTAACCCTGTTAGTCCGTTCTTGCAAGAGGGGACCTAATCTTTCTGTTTTGAAGTAAGATTTCCTCCGCTTAATGGATAACCATTTGCTACCAATGGAGAATTGCTTCTCAGCTTAAATTGAGGTGATTGGATTTGCACCAATGGAAACCATAAATTTAATACACAATAGAATGGATAGATTCGCCTTTTTTAGATACTGAATTGACTGGACTTCTTTTTCTATTCTATCCTATTCGCCGGTACTGATCATTGATACTGGAAAAAGTTTTCTTTCTTTTGGCCCAGCTCATGATCTGAACGAGTCGCACATACACCCTAGTACATGTTCCTCGACGCTGCGGGCATCCCCGAAGCGCGGGGGATTTTGTGACATTTCTGATTGGCTGTCTTGTATTTCTAATAAGTTGTTTAATAGTTGGCATGTTGAATCATATAAATAAATAATGGGCTGGTTTAGATCGATCCTAACCGGATGATTATGAATTACTTCTATTTCTAGTAAATTCGGCAAAAAGAGAAAATGGGAAATCGAGGATTTACGCGAAACAGGTCTGGGCTATTTTCACTCAACCACCGCTACAAGATCAACAATTCCATAAGCTTGGGCTTCTGTTGCTGACATAAAAACATCTCTTTCCATGTCTTCCGAGACAATCCATAAGGGTTTGTCCGTTCTTTGTACATAAACTCTTGTGAGGGTTTCACGCAGTTTGAGCAGCTCTTCCGCTTCCAGGATAAATTCTCCCGTTTGTGCCTCATAAAAAGAACTAGCAGGTTGATGAATCATTACCCTGATGGTATAACAAAAAGGAGTTCTCTATTTTGCATGATGAAGAGAAAAGAAAGATAAAGAAGAAAAAAAAAAAGACAGAATTGAACAACCGTACGGGCATCTTTTGTGCATTGCATACGGCTCTATAATCAAATTGACCTTTACCCAAAGAAAGAGAAAAATAGGATCTATCAGACCCAGATCGGTAAATTATCAAATTACCACCCTTCCCTTCGTAGGAGTTCAAAAATACTATGATGGTTCCGTTGCTTTCTATATTTATTATATTATTTGGTTTGTCTGTGATTCAGCAATCCCAAAGTTGCTTTTTGTCAAATAAGGAAAAAATAATCTTTTTTTTTTTTTATTTTCGCGAACTCTTTCAGAACATAACTATTGTTAAGAGCCCCCCGGTGTGAAAATAAAAAAGTTTGTGACGCTGAACTGGAATCCCCAATAGAAAAATAGGAAATACCTCTTATCTCATACTACTCTCTCGATATATAATCTAATGTTTTGAAAAA